ATTTCGACTTTACTTTTTTCTTTTTTTCTTGTGTCTAGTTACTTTTTTGTTTCCATAAAAAAATTCCGATCTTGCTAAGGATCCCGATATGGATCCTTTAAATATAAACTTTAATGAACAGAGTCGAGAAAATAATCTATTTTTTTTTTTTAGATTATCAATCGATTTGATAATAATGCAAGGATTACCAGCAATCCGCCTTGCTCTCACTAAAAAGATATCCATAGAGATATCAATATATCACTTGTGACTTTTTTTGTTACAAACCACTAATTTGAATCTCAAATTGAAATGATTAAAATGAAATCATAAGAAGGAATATGTAAGCTACCCACTTGATTTCCATGGGATTGTAGTTCAATTGGTCAGAGCACCGCCCTGTCAAGGCGGAAGCTGCGGGTTCGAGCCCCGTCAGTCCCGGCGGATTCAATAAAAAAAGACATCCACTCCCCTTTTTGTTTCTGGGTAAGGGGATCAAAATGGTTTCATTTATCTTTTTGTTTTTTTCTTTTTTCATCAAGCAAAAGAAGGGGGGTATTTCCATTATTTTAACTAGCCCCAATTGATGGTAGAGAGACATATGTAAATTAGGATAATTATTGAGAGCATTCAACACTTCAAGAAAGAGATACTGTACGGGGTTTCTGCTTTTTGTCAATTGATCTTCCATTAACTCGTGTAGGAAAATGGAATAGGATGGCGTATAATACGTTTGCCAAGAGTACCTAATGTATACTTTTATTTCTTCTATGAATTCAAGGAATTGAAAAAAGTTCGAATCCAACCAAGGAAAGAGGATATAAAAAAAATAAAGATAAAATTAGTCTTCCCTAATGAATATGCTCTTTTTAAAGATTAGAGCCGATGTTGAAGAAAAAAATCGTAAGAAAAGTTAAATTTTTTGGAATATTTTAGTTTTTTTACTGGGACTCGTCTTTATCACACTCCCCTTATTTGTTTTCCAAAAAGACGATAGACCCTTAAAAATTTTTGAAAATTTCAAATTGAACTTCGTACTTGTTTTCTCTATTTGATTTCTATTGTTTATTTAAGGTTCTTTATAAATTTTGTAAACAATCGAAGTAGAAAGGGTTTTTTTATGATACTTCATCAGATGATTGTACAAGTAAAGTAAAGTACTAGGTTGTAGAAAACAAAGAGGGGAAAAAGAAAAAGAAATAAATATTTTTTGGTTGGATCAGGTATCTCATTATGTATTCGGTGTGGATAAAGGATCTTCCTATGTTATACTATTAAATTCTTGACGATGAGTCGATTTCATAGCTCCGCTATTGTTATTCATGATATTTATTTCATTCGATATCATCGAAATCTAATTCATCTGAGTGAGTTTACAAGCGAAAGATTTCTTATCTCTATGGGATTAAATCCCGAGATATAATAAAAAAAATAATAATAAACGATTAAATTATGGAAGTAAATATTCTTGCATTTATTGCTACTGCACTCTTCATTCTCATTCCTACTGCGTTTTTGCTTATAATTTACGTAAAAACTGTTAGTCAAAACGATTAATTTGAATACAATTTTACTATACAATGAAAAAAACAAAGAAAAAAAGGATTTAAATTTCTCGTCTTAAATGAAAGGAATGCCTTAGACTCAGTAGTAGTAGTATCCTAAGGAGCCCGCTAGTATGGTAGAAAGAGATCTCTTTCTACCATACTAGCCATTATGGTTATTGTAATGTATAAAGTACAAGTAAAATATCTTAATATAAAGGAATCCACCTATATCTCTTTTTTATCAGTATAAATAGAATATGAAATGTATGTACATACTTTCTCAATTTCATTTGTTTGTTTGATCCTTTAATACAGATAATCCTAATTCGATGGAAACTTCTTTATATTTCGAAAAGGGGTTACCCCATGAATGGTTAACCGTGTAAACACTGATATAAAAATAGAAAATGAGTCAATAAAACAAAATAGAAATCCAATTTCTAAAAAAAAAATATAAAAAAAAATTGCCAAACGGTCTAAAAAACTAAAACAATTAATACAGGTTGATAGAGTTTGATTATTACCGCAATTAGGAGTACTTCTAGAGCCCACTTCTTCCCCACACTACGAGAGAGAGGGAAAATGTAAAAACTACCATTAAAGCAGCCCATGCGAGACTTACTATATCCATGTGAATTCTGTCCCCTATTTCTATGAATATGAAGAAACTATTCCATTATTGTTCACTAATAATAGTGAAATCACTGGTACAGAGTCAAAAAAAGGGAGAGGTATTTGGTCACCATTGATGAACTACTCCAAAAAACCCACTTATCTTATTATTAATAATGAGTTATTCTTATTATAGAATTTCTAGTAGAATCGACAAGATGTAAACATAAGTAAACAGACACTTTTCGAAGTATCCAAGGAATCTGACTCACTTGTAGAAATAATAAGATTTTTTATTTCTTTTATCGTTTTTTTTTTTTTTTTTTTGGAAGTAAAATGAAAGGCAATTATTCATCTAATCTAATATTGATTGAATGTCGGAGCCTTCCGAGACTTTCATTAGTCTGTATACAAAGTATCTTAAGTCCTTTTCAAAACTATTAATTTAATTCCCCTTCTGGCTGCCCAATCTAATTGAAGACTCAGTAAGTGGAACTAATTTTAGTAGTGGAAAGTAAAGATTTATGGATTTCCTCCCACTACTTTAAGTTTTCCTTGAATCTGATAGGCAAAACTTTAGGTTAGAGAATGGGATCTCGAGAGCCAGGGGCTTAGAATCACGATAAAGAAAGTATCAAGAGTCTTTTCCTACGTTTGTTTTATAATAGGGGATTTCAAGTCTGTTGTTGAGGCGGCACCCGGATTTGAACTGGGGAAAAAGGATTTGCAGTCCCCCGCCTTACCACTCGGCCATGCCGCCAAAACGATATAAACTAGATTCAAATTTTATCTTTTTTTTTTCAACTCCGAAAAAAACATATAGTTTTTCAGTCACAAAATATAGAAGAATCCAGTATAAATCCGAACCATTAACTATTGACTGTAAATTAATGACCTTTTTTAATTAAAATCGACATTTTTTATTTCTAATAATAAAAGCAAATCATTAGAAATGTATTTATAACCAATCTATATTGAGTTTTTCAATTAAAAAGAAAAATAAATCTTCTTCAATTTCAATTATAATAGTAATTCGGAGTATATGTAAACCCCAGAATAAGAACTTACGTTGTGTTATAGAGCTATAGCTCTATAATGGGGTATTTTATCTCTCTAGGGATGCTTTTGAGGAGTAATTCTCAATAAATTTTTGTATTTCAATTTTTCATTGAATACATTGAAGAGAAAGTTTAATTTTTGATAGAGCACAGCATGTGCTGTCCCAAATAGAACTGTACCCCAATAAAAGAATAAAAAGAGACGTATATATCTTAATCTGTGCGTTAAAAAAAAAATAATAACTAAAAAACACAAGTTTTCTTACCTACTTCAATTCAATGATACTCTATTCAAAATAGGTAAAACTTTTTTCTGCAAATATTTTTTTGAACAATGAAATACAAATACATGAAAAAGTAAAGTGGTAAAAAAAAAAGTTTTCTATTTATCATATATTTATCTGCTCCAACGGATCCAAACATGAATAAATTTTTTAATGGTATGCAACCGAATATGTAATATCATAGGTGAAAATGAAATTACTTTTTTCTAGTCTTTACAAAACTCCATAAGTTCCAGTGGTATTTCTCAATTCTGTTCCATTTGGATCTATTTCTTATAAAAAAAATTCCAATTTAGTCTAGTCTCCGCTCATACGTATTTCATACATTCCATATATCTTGGAGTTGGATAAAATTTCATGTGATTCAGTAAACAGAATATAAATTCCATTATTGCTAGATCGAATTCTATGGATATGATTCGGCGAAGAATGAGAGATGGGATGGTATTTTTTTTCAATAAACGGATAAATGGGAAATTCAAAAAAGATGCTCGGGGATGTAAAAGAGGGAACATCTACAATACCCGGATTAAATCAGATACAATTTGAAGGGTTTTATCGATTTATTGATCAGGGGTTAATAGAAGAACTTTCTAAATTTCCAAAAGTTGAAGATATAGATCACGAAATTGAATTTCAATTATTTGTGGAAACATATCAATTGGTAGAACCTCTGATAAAAGAACGAGATGCTGTCTATGAATCACTTACATATTCTTCTGAATTATATGTATCCGCGGGATTAATTTGGAAAACCAGTAGGAATATGCAAGAACAAAGAATTTTTATTGGAAACATTCCTTTAATGAATTCCCTTGGAACTTCTATAGTAAACGGAATATACAGAATTGTTATCAATCAAATATTGCAAAGTCCTGGTATCTATTACCAGTCAGAGTTGGATCATAATGGGATTTCGGTCTATACCGGCACCATAATATCAGATTGGGGAGGCAGGTTAGAATTAGAGATTGATAAAAAAGCAAGAATATGGGCTCGTGTGAGTAGGAAACAGAAAATATCTATTCTAGTTCTATCATCAGCTATGGGTTCGAATCTAAGAGAAATTTTAGAGAATGTTTGCTACCCTGAAATTTTCTTATCTTTCTTGACCGATAAGGAGAAAAAAAAAATTGGGTCAAAAGAAAATGCTATTTTGGAGTTTTATCAACAATTTTCTTGCGTAGGTGGCGATCCAATTTTTTCTGAATCCTTATGTAAGGAATTACAAAAAAAATTCTTTCACCAAAGGTGTGAATTAGGAAGGATTGGTCGCCGAAATATTAACTGGAGACTTAATCTTAATATACCTCAGAACAATATATTTTTGTTACCACGAGATATATTAGCAGCTGCCGATCATTTGATTGGGATGAAATTTGGCATGGGTACACTTGATGATATGAATCATTTGAAAAATAAACGTATTCGCTCTGTAGCGGATCTTTTACAAGACCAGCTCGGTTTGGCTCTGGCTCGTTTAGAAAATGTAGTTAAGGGAACTATAGGCGGAGCAATTA